TTTTTCCATTATTCAACCATTGGATTTTACCAAGTTCAATGTTAGCCAGATTAGTCAACATTTACATGTTTCGATGCAACAACAAGATGTTATTTGTAACAAGTGGTTTTGTTGGTTGGTTAATTGGTCACATTTTATTCATGAGAGGGGTGGCACTGGGAGCTGTCTGGATACGGCAAAATCGTTCTATTATATGGAGATGGAATAACTACCTTCGATCTAATAAGTACCTTAGATCTAATAAATACCTTCTAGATGTTAAGAACTTTGTCTTAGATGTATCAGAATTGATAACTTCTATGGCTCAGATCTTTAGTCTTCTCTTTCTTGTTTCATCCATCTACTATTTAGGCAGAATGCCGTCACCCCTTTTTACTAAGAAATTGCAAGAACCCTCAAAAGTGGAAGAATGTGCGGAAAGTGAGGAAGAAAGCGATGTAGAAATAGAAACAGCTTGCGAAATGAAGGGGACTAACCAGGAACAAGAGGGATTCACCCAAGAAGATCCTTCTCCTTCCTTTTTTTCGGAAGAAAAGGCGGATCCGAACAAAATCGCTGAAACGGAAGATAAATTCCACAAAAATAGACCCGTTTCCGATTCTTCTGATTCTGAAGAGTCTGATCTCATGAATGAAAATGATGAATTCATTGATAAAAAAACGAAAGATAAAGACCTTTTTTTCTTTGACAAACCTCTTGTGACTCTTCTTTTCGATTTGAATCGATGGAATCGACCATTTCGCCACATAAAAAATAATCAAATTGAGGGGGGTGTCAGAAAGGAAATGTCACAATATTTTTTTGACATATGCCAAAGTGATGGAAAAGAAAGAATCTCTTTTACATATCCTCCTAGTTTATCCATTTTTTTGGAAATGATAAAAAGAAGGATATCCCCGCATACACTCGAAAAATCTTCATCTAATGAGCTCGACAACCCTTGGGTTTATACCAACAAACAAAAAGTGAAAAATTTCAACAACGAGTTTATAAATCGAATTGAAGCTCTAGACAAAAACAAAAAATATATTTTGTTGGATATACTCGAAACAAGGACTCGATTGTGTAATGAAGATTCTAAAAAAGAATACTTATACTTATCCCAAGGGTATGATCCTTTCTTGAGCGGAGCGTTGAGGAGAACCATATACAACTCACCATCAATCTTCATAGAGAAATTTGGGAAAAATCGGATTTATGGTCTCCTTCTTCCGGATACTGATTACCACGAATTTGAACAGAAAATAAATGGATTTGAACCAACAGAAATTGGATCAGAAGAAGAAGAAATGAGTAAAAAAGTCCCTGTATGGTCATACAAATTAATCACCGAGATAGAACAAGAATCAGACGACTATCCGGAAGAGGCACCAGACGATCATGAAATTCGTACAAGAAAAGCCAAACGTATAGTCATTTTTACTGCTAACAAGCAGGATACTGATCCTAGTATTGTGAACGAGACCGGTGAACAAGAGGAAGTGGCTTTGATGCGTTATTCACAACAATCAGACTTTCGGCGAAGTCTAATCAAAGGTTCTATGCGGGTTCAACGGCGTAAAATGGGTATTTGGCTATTCTATCAACCACATGCACATTCCCCTCTTTTTTTGGACAAAATCCGAAAATTCCCTTTTTTTGATTTTGATGATATCTCCGGGGTGATTAACCGAATTTTTAGAAATTGGGTGCGGAAAGAGGAAGCAGTCAAAATTGTCGAGGATACAGACCTGCAAACAAAAATAGAAGAAAAAGAAGAGGCTAAGATGAGAAGGGAGGAAGCGCGAATAGAGATAGCAGAGGCCTGGGATAACCTGCCATGTGGGCAGCCAATAAGATGTTTGCTGTTATTAATTCACTCTTTTTCTAGAAAATATATTCTATTCCCTTCATTCATAATTGCGAAAAATCTTGGACGTATGTTGCTATTGCAACGTTCTGAATGGTACGAGGATTTCCAGGAATTGAACCAAGAGATACATATTAAATGTACTTATAACGGTGTTCCATTATCCGAAACAGAATTTCCGAAAGATTGGTTCTGGGACGGTATTCAGATAAAAATCTTATTTCCTTTCCGTTTGAAACCTTGGCACAAATCGAACCTAGGATCCTCTGAGAAAGATCTAATGCAAAACAACAACGAACAAGAGGATTTTAGTTTTTTAACAGTTTGGGGAAAGGAAGCTCGACGTCCTTTTGGTTCGCCCCGAAAACAACCTTCCTTTTTTAAACCCCTTTTAAAGGAACTCGAAAAAAAAATTCGAAAATTACAGAAGGACTCTTTTCAAGCTCGAATGGTTTTCAAAGGAAAAACAAAATTATTTCAACAAGCTTCATATGAATCGAGTGAAATTAAAGAAGAAAAAGATTCCATAATCAGCAATCAGATAATTCACGAATCATTTAATCAAATTACATCTCCGAGTTGGAAAAATTCTTCAGTGACAGAAAAAAAAATGAAGGATCTCACTGATAGAACAAGTACAATTCGAAATCAAGTAGAAAGAATCACAAATGCTAAAAGATTCGAAAAACGGCAAATATTAAAAAGAAGGACTGCTGGATTAATCGGTAAATTACCTCTGTTTTTCAAATCTTTCATTCAAAGAATATACACAGATATCTTTTTATCTATCATGAATATTCCCAGAATGAATACAGAACTTTCTCTTGAATCAACAAAAAAAAAATGCATTTCTAATAATGAAGAAAAAAAAATGAAGAATGAGGAAGAAAAAATGAAGAATGAGGAAGAAAAAATGAAGAATGAGGAAGAAAAAATGAAGAATGAGGAAGAAAAAATGAATAAAAAAAAGAAAAATCCAATTATTTCTACTATCAAAAAGGCACTTGATTCTATTCTAAATAGTAATATAATTTCACATCTTTTTTATGAATTATCTTGCGTGTCACAAGCATATGTATTTTACAAATTATCACATCAACTTAGTAACTCCTATAAATCTGTTCTTCAACATCAAGGAAGCCCCTTTTTTCTTAAGCCCGAAATAAAGGCTCCTTTTGAAACACAAAGAATGGGTCATTCGAGTTATGAAATGAATCACTGGAAAGGCTGCTTAAGAGGGTTAAGAGGACATTATCAATACGATTTATCTCAGATCAGATGGTCTAGATTAATACCAGAAAAATGGCGAAATACAGTTCATCAGCGTCGTATAGCTAAAAATGAAAATTTTAGCAAATGTCAAGACCAATTAATTCATTTCAAAAAAGAAAAACAATTTGAAGTAGATTCATTATCTAATCAAAAAGAAAATTTTCAAAAATCCTATAGATATGATCTTTTATCCTATCAATTTCTTAATTATGAAAATCAAAGGGAATGCTGTTTTTATAGATCTCCGTTTCAAGGAAATAAAAATCAAGAGATTTCTTATAAAACGGCTAAAGAAACCCTTTTTGATATGCAGGTGAACGTCCCTATGAAGAATTATCTAGGAAAGGTCCATATTCCGGAAAAAATGGTCGATACAAGATATTTGGATTGGAGAATTCTCCATTTTGATCTTAGAAAAAAAGTCGATATTGAGGCCTGGAGCACGATCGATACCAATAGGAATCAAAGGAAAAGAGTTCTTATTAATGAATATGAAATAATTCATAAAAATGATCTTTTTTATGTTAATCCTAGGATTCCAGCTAAGATTCCAGAAATCAATCCACCAAATTCAAACGGATTTTTTGATTGGATGGGAATGAATGAAAAAATGCTAAAGCATCCCATATCGAATCAGGAACTTTGGTTCTTCCCAGAATTTGTGTTACTTTCTAATGCATATAAAACGAAACCTTGGTTTATAGCAAGAAAATTCCTTTTGAATAATAGTAGTAGTACTGAAAAGGAAAAGATCAATGAAGGAAGTTTTTGGATAGAAAAGTATCGAAATCAAGAAGAAAAAGAATCCACAAGCCGAGGAGATCTTAAATCCGTTCTCCCACAACAAAAAGATATTGAAGAAAATTATGCAAGATCAGACATGAAAAAAGGGAAAAAGAAAAGAAAAAAAAACATCGCAGAAGCAGAACTAGAGTTATTCCTGAAACGTTATTTTCTTTTTCAATTGAAATTCGGCGAGACTGTGACTCAAAGAATACTCAATAATATCAGGATGTATTGTCTCCTGCTTAGACTGATAGATCCAAGAAAAATTATTCTAGCCTCGATTCAAAAGAGAGAAATGAGTTTGGATATCATGCTGCTTGGGAATTTGACAGAATTCACGGAAAGAGGAGCATTTACTGTAGAACCCATTCGTCTGTCTGGAACAGAAGATGGACAATTTATTATGTATCAAACCATAGGTAGTTCGTTGGTTCATAAGAGTAAGGACCAAACGAAATACCAAGAGAAAAGATATCTTTTTAAGAAACTTTTTGATAAAGCTATTTTCTTATATGACAGAATAAGTAGAAATAGAGACAAAAAGCATTTTGAAGAAGCTCTTTTAAGACTTGAAGAAGCTCTTTTAAGACATGACAGAAGAAATGGTAGAAATAGAGACAAAAATCATTTAGGTTTACTTATTCCTGAAAATATTTTCTCGTTTAGACGTCGTAAAGAATTCAGAATTCAAATTTCTTTGAATTCAAAGAATAGAAATGATGTAGATAGAAATCCAGTATTTTGGAACCGAAAGAACGTAAAAAACAGCAGACAAGTTTCACATGACAATAACCATCTTGTTAGAGAGAAAAAGAAATTCCAATTAAAGAAATTAAAGCACTTTCTTTGGCCTAATTATCGATTAGAAGATTTAGCTTGTATGAATCGTTATTGGTTTGATACCAATAATGGCAGTCGTTTCAGTATGTTAAGAATACATCTTTATCCACGATTGAAATAATACACTTTTTCTATCTATCCTATACCCTATATATAATATAGGGTATCTATCCTATACCCTATATATAATATAGGGTATCTATCCTATACCCTATATATAATATAGGGTATCTGAAATAGGATAGATAGAAAATATAGGGTATCTGAAAGCACACAAATACACAGATCACATGTCTTGTCTCACATTTCATTCTAGTATCCAATACGAAATTGGATAATGTCTCAATTAGATCTCGAAATGAATCAACAGAACCTTTTTCATTTTAGGTCTAAATTCTTCGATGCGAAAATGTACCAATCCTTTTCTATTCCTATTTAAAATTTGAAAGTGGATTGATTGATTTGAATTCAGAAAATTAGCAGTTCATAAAGAAATTCGGATTAGATTATTGTATATACCACATTCAAATTAATGGCATTATTATTACTGATCGGTAAAATCCATATCTGTAAAAAGGGAAAGGAGAATTTTTTTATGGTCAAAAATTCATTCATTTCGGTTATTTCTCAAAAAGAAAACGAAGAAAACAGAGGGTCTGTTGAATTTCAAGTATTCAGTTTCACCACTAAGATAAAGAGACTTACTTCCCATTTGGAATTGCACAAAAAAGACTTTTCATCTCAGAGAGGTTTGCGAAAAATTTTGGGAAAACGTCAACGACTGCTGGCCTATTTGTCAAAAAAAAATAGAGGACGCTATATTGAATTAATTGATAAGTTGGATATTCGAGAGATAGAGATAAAAACTCCTTAATTTGAAGCGTGATACCATTTGAGCTTAGTCGTTTACATTTTGATGAACTTCTTTTTACTTTCAGCAATGCATGGAAGAATGACTCGGGAAAAAACTTATGATTGCACCAATTACAAGAAAAGACTTCATGATAGTCAATATGGGCCCCCACCACCCATCAATGCATGGTGTTCTTCGACTGATTGTTACTCTCGATGGTGAAGATGTTATTGACTGTGAACCAATATTGGGTTATTTACATAGAGGGATGGAAAAAATTGCGGAAAATCGAACAATTATACAATATTTGCCTTATGTAACGCGTTGGGATTATTTAGCTACTATGTTCACAGAAGCAATAACCGTAAATGGACCCGAACAGCTAGGAAATATTCAAGTACCTAAAAGGGCTAGTTATATCAGAGCTATTATGTTGGAGTTGAGTCGTATCGCTTCCCATTTGTTATGGCTTGGTCCTTTTATGGCAGATATTGGGGCACAAACCCCTTTCTTCTATATTTTTCGAGAACGAGAATTGATATATGACCTATTCGAAGCTGCTACCGGTATGCGCATGATGCATAATTATTTTCGTATCGGCGGAGTCGCTGCTGATCTACCTCATGGCTGGATAGATAAATGTTTGGATTTTTGTGATTATTTTTTAACCGGAGTTGCTGAATATCAAAAGCTTATTACACGTAATCCCATTTTTTTAGAACGAGTTGAAGGCGTGGGCATTATTGGCGCAGAAGAAGCACTAAATTGGGGTTTATCAGGGCCAATGCTACGAGCTTCTGGAATACAATGGGATCTTCGTAAAGTTGATCGTTATGAGTGTTATGACGAATTTGATTGGGAGATTCAATGGCAAAAAGAAGGGGATTCATTAGCTCGGTATTTAGTACGAATCAATGAAATGGCAGAATCCATAAAAATTATCCAACAGGCTCTGGAAGGAATTCCAGGGGGACCCTATGAGAATTTAGAAATCCGACACTTTGATAGAATAAAAGACCCTGAGTGGAATGATTTTGACTATAGATTTATTAGTAAAAAACCTTCTCCAACTTTTGAATTGTCCAAGCAAGAACTTTATGTAAGAGTCGAAGCACCAAAAGGAGAATTGGGAATTTTTCTGATAGGAGATCGGAGTGTTTTTCCTTGGAGATGGAAAATTCGACCACCGGGTTTTATCAACTTGCAAATTCTTCCTCAGTTAGTTAAAAGAATGAAATTGGCTGATATTATGACGATACTAGGTAGCATAGATATCATTATGGGAGAAGTTGATCGTTGAAATGATAATTGATACAACAGAAATCCAAGCTATCAATTCTTTTTCCAGATTCGAATCCTTAAAAGAAGGCTATGGGATCATATGGATGCTTGTGCCTATTTTCACTCTTGTATTAGGAATCACACTAGGTGTACTAGTAATTGTTTGGCTAGAAAGAGAAATATCTGCAGGGATACAACAACGTATTGGGCCCGAATACGCCGGGCCCTTGGGAATTCTTCAAGCTCTAGCAGATGGTACAAAACTACTTTTCAAAGAGAATCTTCTTCCATCTCGAGGAGATACTCGTTTATTCAGTATCGGTCCCTCGATAGCAGTCATATCCATTTTACTAAGTTATTCAGTAATTCCTTTTAGCTATCGCTTTATTCTAGCCGATCTTAGTATTGGTGTTTTTTTATGGATCTCCGTTTCAAGTCTTGCTCCCATTGGACTTCTTATGTCGGGATATGGATCAAATAATAAATATTCCTTTTTAGGTGGATTAAGGGCTGCTGCTCAATCAATTAGTTATGAAATACCATTAACTCTATGTATATTATCAATATCTCTACGTGCGATTCGCTGAGACATAAAATTTCCCCTATTTCTTTTCTTTCT